TAGCTGTCCCGAATTCAAGTTGAGTATGTTTCGCTTCTTCCTCGGAGAAAGACGATCAAACAATTCCCAATCATGGTCCTTGCGGATCATATCATCCGTATAGGATAAAAAAAGAAACTCCAGATATTTGCTATCTTTCTCTTTGAATGAGATCTCAATTCCAACTACGGTTTTATTAGATACCTTACAACTAGAATCCCTCTTTTTTCCGATCCGGTTCCTCCACCACCGCGAACCCCGGTTAGATTCAGGCATGATACACTTTTTATTTATTGGGAGAACCCAAGTACTCTCTTGCGAATCCATGAAACAACTCTCAGAAATATTTTTTCCTTTTGGAAGATACAGGGGCGAAACAATCAACCTATTGATATTGCAAGACCAAAAAGATTCTTCCAATGTCTCATTTCTGGGTCCAATGGAATTCATAGGTATAGGAAGAAGCCCCATCAAATAGAGATTTTTTCTTTCGACAATCTTTCGATTGTTAATACGAGATATAAGGACCGCTACTACAAGCAGTATTATACCTTTGATCGTGAAATATCGATTGCTTCTTGAACCCTGTGAATCACGTGAAAGTAGGATACTCCAAATTCGGGGGTCAAAGAGTTTCATAAAACGTTCTTGGTGGAAAAGAATGTGAGTGAAAGATCCCACTGAATCGAATTTGGTCCATGAATCTAAGAAATAGTGAGAATTCTTGATCTCTCTCAATATCTCTCTCAATTCGAAGATCCAGGATTTGAATTGATGTCCTCTCATTGATTCCTCCTAAAGATTTCATTTCAATTGGAATTTGGTTATTTACGATGTACGATGATCCCTGTTAAGCATCCATGGCTGAATGGTTAAAGCGCCCAACTCATAATTGGCAAATTCGTAGGTTCAATTCCTGCTGGATGCACGCCAATGGGAACGTTCAATAAGTCTATTAGAATTGGCTCTGTATCAATGGAATCTCATCATCCATACATACCGAATTGGTATGGTATATTCATACCATAACATATGAACAGTAAGAACTAGAATTCTTATTGATACTGGAACTCATAGGGAAGAAAATGGATTTATGGATGGAATCAAATATGCAGTATTTACAGAAAAAAGTATTCGGTTATTGGGGAACAATCAATATACTTCTAATGTCGAATCAGGATCAACTAGGACAGAAATAAAGCATTGGGTCGAACTCTTCTTTGGCGTCAAGGTAATAGCTATAAATAGTCATCGAGTCCCGGGAAAGGGTAGAAGAATGGGACCTATTATGGGACATACAATGCATTACAAACGTATGATCATTACGCTTCAACCAGGTTATTCTATTCCACCTCTTATAGAGAAAAGAACTTAAAGCAAAATACTTAATAACACGGCGATACATTTATACAAAACTTCTACCCCGAGCACACGCAATGGAGCCATAGACAGTCAAGTAAAATCCAATCCACGAAATAATTTGATCCATGGACAGCGTCGTTGTAGTAAAGGTCGTAATGCCAGAGGAATCATTACCGCAGGGCATAGAGGGGGAGGTCATAAGCGTCTATACCGTAAAATAGATTTTCGACGGAATGATAAAGACATATCTGGTAGAATCGTAACCATAGAATACGACCCTAATCGAAATGCACACATTTGTCTCATACACTATGGGGATGGTGAGAAGAGATATATTTTACATCCCAGAGGGGCTATAATTGGAGATACCATTGTTTCTGGTACAGAAGTTCCTATATCAATGGGAAATGCCCTACCTTTGAGTGCGGTTTGAACTATTGATTTACGTAATTGGAAGTAACCAATTAGGTTTACGACGAAACCTATAAATCGATCACTGATCCAATTTGAGTACCTCTACGGGAGAAACCTCAGCAGAAAACTGTTGAGTAACGGCAGCAAGTGATTGAGTTCAGTAGTTCCTCATAGAAAATTATTGACTCTAGAGATATGGTAATATGGAGAAGACAAAAAAAAAATTGTTTGAAGCACGCACAGAACCGGAGAGCGCCCCTTGTTTCAAAGAGAGGAGGCCGGGTTATTCACATTTAATTTGATGGTCAGAGGCGAATTAAAAGCTAAGCAGTGGTAATTATAAAGATCCCCCGGGGAAAAATAGAGATGTCTCCTACGTTACCCGTAATATGTGGAATGGAAGTATTGACGTAATTTCATAGAGTCATTCGGTCTGAATGCTACATGAGGAACATAAGCCAGATGACGGAACGGGGAGACCTAGGATGTAGAAGATCATAACATGAGTGATTCGGCAGATTTGGATTCCTATATATCCACTCATGTGATACTTCATCATACGATTCATATAAGATCCATCTGTCTAGATATCATCATATACATCTAGAAAGCCGTATGCTTTGGAAGAAGCTTGTACAGTTTGGGAAGGGGTTTTTATTGATAAAAAAGAAGAATCTACTTCAACCGATATGCCCTTAGGCACGGCCATACATAACATAGAAATCACACTTGGAAAGGGTGGACAATTAGCTAGAGCGGCAGGTGCTGTAGCGAAACTGATTGCAAAAGAGGGTAAATCGGCCACATTAAGATTACCATCTGGGGAGGTCCGTTTGATATCCAAAAACTGCTTAGCAACAGTCGGACAAGTGGGTAATGTTGGGGTGAACCAAAAAAGTTTGGGTAGAGCCGGATCTAAGCGTTGGCTAGGTAAGCGTCCTGTAGTAAGAGGAGTAGTTATGAACCCTGTAGACCATCCCCATGGGGGCGGTGAAGGGAGAGCTCCGATTGGTAGAAAAAAACCCACAACTCCTTGGGGTTATCCTGCGCTTGGAAGAAGAAGTAGGAAAAGGAAAAAATATAGTGATAGTTTTATTCTTCGTCGCCGTAAATAAATAAGAATATAGAAAACTGAATTTTTAGAATTTGAAATAATGTGATGGGCGAACGACGGGAATTGAACCCGCGCGTGGTGGATTCACAATCCACTGCCTTGATCCACTTGGCTACATCCGCCCCTTATCTAGCTAAAGGATTTTAGCTTTTTTATTTTTCCATTCATCATTATTGTATTTATTCTTACCTTCATACTTAGATCGATATATTGGGCATAGAATGCCAATTTTAAAAATGTAATGTAATAAAGGAGTAATCCCCTGTGACACGTTCAATAAAAAAAAATCCTTTTGTAGCTAATCATTTATCGGCAAAAATTGAAAAACTAAACATAAGGGAGGAGAAGGAAATAATAGTAACTTGGTCTAGGGCATCTACCATTATACCCACAATGATTGGCCATACAATTGCTATTCATAATGGAAAAGGGCATTTACCTATTTATATAACAGATCGTATGGTGGGTCATAAATTGGGAGAATTCGTGCCGACTCTAACTTTCGCAAGACATGCAAAAACCGATAATAAATCTCGTCGTTAATTTTTTTTTTTTTTTTCTAAAATTTTAATTAAATTTTAATATATTATATTTTTTATTTTATAAGTAAAATTAGGCAGTTTTTATTCATTTAGTGGGGATAACCTTATGATAAATAGAAAGAACTCGCGTTGGAGTACAGAAATTAAAGCTTTAGCTCAACATAAACATATATGTATGTCGGTTTTCAAAGCACGAAGAGTAATTGATCAGATTCGTGGACGCTCCTATGAAGAAGCACTTATGATACTAGAACTTATGCCTTATCGAGCATCTTATCCCATTTTGAAATTAGTTTTTTCCGCGGCAGCAAATGCTAGTAATAACATGGGCTTAAACAAAGCTAATTTATTTATTAGTAAAGCTGAAGTTAACGCAGGTACTATTGTGAAAAAATTAAGACCCCGGGCTCGAGGACGTAGTTATCCGATAAAAAGACTCACTTGTCATATAACAATTATATTGAGGGATAAAACTAAATTAGTTAAAGATGAATCTTAACTTTCGATTCATCTTTCGAAAAATATATATGGTAAAGATAACCTAATAGAAAAATATGGGACAAAAAATAAATCCACTTGGTTTCAGACTTGGTACAACCCAAAGTCATCATTCCTTTTGGTTCGCACAACCACAAAATTATTCCGCGGGTATACAGGAAGATGAAAAAATACGGAATTGTATCAAGGATTATGTACAAAAAAATAAGAAAATGTCCTCAGGTTTCGAAGGAATAGCACGTATACAAATAAAAAAAAGAATCGATTTGATCCAAGTCATAATCCATATTGGATTCCCTAATTTATTAATAGAGGGCCGAACACGAGGAATCGAAGAATTACAGATGAATGTACAAAAGGAGTTTCATTCTGTGAACCGTAGACTCAACATTGCTATAACAAGAGTTGAAAAACCTTATGGACAACCTAATATTCTTGCGGAATATATAGCTTTACAATTAAAAAATAGAGTTTCATTTCGAAAAGCAATGAAAAAAGCTATTGAATTAACTGAACAAACGGATACAAAAGGAATTCAAGTACAAATTGCCGGGCGTATCGACGGAAAAGAAATTGCACGCGTCGAATGGATCAGAGAGGGTAGGGTTCCTCTACAAACAATTCGTGCTAAAATTGATCATTGTTCCTATACAACTCGAACTATCTATGGAGTATTAGGCATAAAAATTTGGATATTTGTAGACGAGAAATAATGGACCTAAAAAAAAAAAAAAAAAAAATGACAAATTTTCTTTTTTATTCCATTAAATCAAACAAAACTGAGCAATTAAAATTCTATAAGGTTGAATAAAAATTAGATTGATCATTTAAGAGAATTGCTATGCTTAGTGTGTGACTCGTTAGTTTTTTTGTTAGTTTATAGTATAGATAGTTGGAATTCAAAAAATTTGACCGACCCTCACTATGAGCTTACTAACTATATAAACTAATAACCAACTTATGGCTTCGTTTCGTATTGTCGAGATTCCAAGAAACAGTCACTATATGACTAGATCGATCATATAGTTGTAGCAACTGAAATAAAAAAAATTTTTAAATCTTATTATTAGGTTGCTAAACAAAAATAAAGGGATGTGGATAAATGGAAGGATGATAGAAAGAAAGAACAAAAGTATCAATGATATATGATTCCAATATGTATGGTTTATGAATTATCTCACAAAAGGCAATGTGATAAAGCATCAATACTGATATAATATCAATAATTAAAGATAACGAGCCTCGGGTTAATATAAACTAAGAAAATTAACTCAGGAACGAATTTTGTTGGGGTTCCATTGCGGAGTTCGGACCTAACCATTAACGAAGAGGCTATGGGAACGACAGAACCCATGATTGCATAGGATTTCATGAAAATAAACAAATCCTAATGATTCATTGGGTGGGATGGCGGAACGAACCAAGAACAAATTGATTTATTCTAAAAGTAACAAGGTCTTGACCCTACGAATGTAGCACGAAAGAGTCAATATTCGCCCGCGAAACCCTTAGTTTTTAGTTATTGAATTATACATACAATCTACATTTTGTTTTAGCGCGATTCGATACAAAATAAATAATGTTGATCTGGTATATAAAGCTTACTCTTAACTATATAACATAACAATACTAAACTATCCTAGAATAACAAAATCAAATAATATAACAAAATGACATAATAAATTCCATTACATTACTAAGTGTAATGTGTATCATTTAATAATATTAAATATATGTGTATTCCGTAGTAATATTAATGAATCATTTCATTCGCGAGGAGCCGGATGAAAAGAAACTCTCATGTCCGGTTCTGCAGTAGAGATGGAATTTAATTAAGAAAGAACCATCAACTATAACCCCAAAAGAACAAAATTTCGTAAACAACATAGAGGAAGAATGAAAGGAATATCTTGTCGAGGCAATCGTATTTGTTTCGGCGGATACGCTCTTCAAGCACTTGAACCCGCTTGGATCACGGCTAGACAGATGGAAGCAGGACGAAGAGCAATGACACGATATGCGCGTCGTGGCGGAAAAATATGGGTACGTATATTTCCCGACAAACCTGTTACAGTAAGACCCGCAGAAACACGTATGGGTTCGGGGAAGGGGGCCCCCGAATATTGGGTATCCGTTGTTAAACCGGGTCGAATACTTTATGAAATGGGCGGAGTATCAGAAACTGTAGCCAGAGCAGCTATTAAAATAGCTGCGCGCAAGATGCCTATACAAACTCAATTCGTTATTGAGGGATAGGGATGCAGAAATTAAAAGATAAGGTGATGATGAAAAATAGAAGTTTATTTTTTTATAGACAGACAAATATTTCTTTTTATTTCTTTTTTATCCTTTGCAGCAAAATAACAGATTAAAATAAAAATGATATGATTCAACCTCAGACCCTTTTGAATGTAGCGGATAATAGTGGAGCTCGAAAATTAATGTGTATTCGAGTCCTAGGAGCTGGTAACCAACGATATGCTCATATTGGTGACGTTGTTGTTGCCGTAATCAAAGAAGCAGTACCAAATATGCCTCTAGAAAGATCAGAAGTTATTAGGGCTGTAATTGTGCGTACATGTAAAGAACTCAAACGTGACAACGGCATGATAATACGATATGATGACAATGCCGCAGTTGTTATTGATCAAGAAGGAAATCCAAAAGGAACTCGAGTTTTTGGTGCGATCGCTCGGGAATTGAGACAGTTGAATTTTACTAAAATAGTTTCATTAGCTCCCGAGGTATTATAAATACTAGTAGTATATTAAATAATAATATTATATAGCGGGGTATCTGGAATGGGTCAAGTCAATTAGTAGATTGTGTATCACGCATATACTTTATAATTAATTTTATTAATATAAATAAATTTAATTATTTTTTATTAAAATAATAAATAAACATGTTGATTATATAAAAATTAGGGGGTATCAATAATTATAGTTCGCCATGGGTAAGGATACTATTGCCGATATAATAACTTCTATAAGAAATGCTGACATGGATAAAAAAAGAACGGTTCGAATAGCATCTACTAATATTACCGAAAACATTGTCAAAATACTTCTACGAGAGGGTTTTATCGAAAATGTTCGTAAACATCAGGAAAGTAACAAATTTTTCTTGGTTTTAACCCTACGACATAGACGGAATCGAAAGGGAATATATAGAACTATTTTAAAACGTATCAGCCGACCCGGTCTACGAATCTATTCCAACTATCAACAAATTCCTAAGATTTTAGGTGGAATGGGAATTGTAATTCTTTCGACTTCTCGAGGTATAATGACAGATCGAGAAGCTCGACTAGAAAAAATCGGGGGAGAAATTTTGTGTTATATATGGTGATCTTACATCCCTTCCTCCTGTTATCTTAATTTTATCTCTAACTTCCCTTTTGGAAAAAGAGAGTAAAAATAAATTATATAACCCTTTCTCCATTAGTTAATACTTCAAGAGGCTTACCTCGAATAAAAGACTAAAATTTATTCATGAATGTTTAATTACTGAATCGCTTCCCAACAGTATGTTCCGGGTCCTTTTAGATAATGAAGATCTAAATTCTAGGTTATGTTTCAGGAAGGATACGGCACAGTTTTATATAGATACTACCATGAAATAGAGTCAAAATTGAAATAAGTGGTTATGATTCAACCAGGGGACGTAGAATTTATAGAATTCACAAATTCGAACTATTAGATGATTTTTTAAACATTCCTTTCATAGGGATACAATTTGAAGTTAAAAAAAATCAAGAAACTTATTTTTCAAGGAGTGGATTCAGAATTAAGGTAAGGAATGAGAAATATGAAAATAAGGGCTTCTGTTCGTAAAATTTGTGAAAAATGTCGACTTATCCGTAGGCGTGGACGGATTATAGTGATTTGTTCCAATCCGAGACATAAACAGAGACAAGGGTAATCTTTCTAAACTAAATAAAGAATCTTCTAAAATAAAAAGAAGGACCCGTGTAAAAGAATCTGTTTTAACATTAAATGGATATCTCCGTATCTTTCCGTATATTTCTGATTCATATTTATGAGATGATAAAATATGACAAAACCTATACCAAGAATTGGTTCGCGTAAGAATGGGCGTATTGGTTCACGCAAGAATGGACGTAGAATACCAAAAGGTGTTATTCATGTTCAAGCAAGTTTCAACAATACCATTGTAACTGTTACAGATGTACGAGGACGAGTAGTTTCTTGGGCCTCCGCGGGTACTTCTGGATTCAAAGGCACAAAACGAGGGACACCCTATGCTGCTCAAGCGGCAGCTATAAATGCTATTCGTACGGTGGTTGATCAGGGCATGCAACGAGCAGAAGTTATGATAAAAGGCCCCGGTCTCGGAAGAGATGCAGCATTACGAGCCATCCGTAGAAGTGGTCTACTATTAAGTTTCGTGCGCGATGTAACACCTATGCCACATAATGGATGTCGACCCCCTAAAAAAAGACGTGTGTAAAAATAAGAATTAAATGGATTTCAAGAGAAATAAATGATTCAATGATCTGATTAAATAACAATATTTAGTATGGTTCGAGAGGAAGTAGGAGGGTCCACTCAAACATTACAGTGGAAGTGTGTTGAATCAAAAATAGATAGTAAACGTCTTTATTATGGTCGTTTCATTCTGTCCCCGCTTATGAAAGGTCAAGCCGATACCATAGGTATTGCCATGCGAAGGGCTTTACTTGGAGAAATAGAAGGAACATGTATCACACGCGCAAAATCTGAGAAGGTACCACATGAATATTCTACAATAGTAGGTATTAAAGAATCAGTCCACGAAATATTAATAAATTTGAAAGAAATTGTATTGAGAAGTACTCTATATGGAGTTAGAGACGCATCTATTTGCGTCAGAGGCCCTAGACACGTAACCGCTCAAGATATCATCTCACCACCTTCTGTGGAAATAGTGGACACGACACAGCATATAGCTAACCTGACGGAACCAATTGATTTGTGTATTGAATTACAAATCAATAGGGATCGCGGATATCGTATGAAACCCACAAATAACTCTCAAGATGGAAGTTACCCTATAGATGCCATATTCATGCCTATTCGAAATGCAAATCATAGTATTCATTCTTATGGGGATGGAAATGAAAAACAAGAGATACTTTTTCTAGAAATATGGACAAACGGGAGTTTAACTCCTAAGGAAGCACTTTATGAAGCTTCTCGTAATTTGATTGATTTATTTATTCCTTTTCTACATGCGGAAGAAGAGGGCATTAATTTCACGGAAAATAAAAACAAGTTTACTCTATCCCCTTTTACCTTTCAAGATAGATTAACTAATTTAAAGAAAAACAAAATAATAGTTCCATTGAAATTTATTTTTATTGACCAGTTAGAATTGCCTTCCAGGACCTATAATTGTCTCAAAAGATCCAATATACATACATTATTGGATCTTTTGAGTAATAGTAATAGTCAAGAAGACCTTATGAGAATTGAATATTTTCGCATAGAAGATGTAAAACAGATATTGAACACCCTACCAGAAGCATTTCACAATTGATTTACCTAATAAAAAATTTTCATTTTAAATCCATTCTATAATATATATATATATCATTTATATATTATAGAATGGATTTAGTTTTTAATCTTCAGCACGATCCGTACTCAGCTCAAAATGGAATATAATCAAATTAATGTATCTAAAGTCTTGCTTCAAAGTCAATCTTCCTTAGATACTTAATACTTATGTACGGTATTTCAAAGTTTAATTGATTTGAATTTGAAAAAGACCTAAAGTGAGGGATTTATCAATAGGTAATGTAGCTCCAATACCTAACCAAAGAGCTACTGCGGTACCGATAAAAAAGACTGTTGTAGCTACTGGACGACGAAATGGATTTTGGAATTTATTAACATTCTCCAAAAAGGGTACTGTCAATAATCCTATTGGTACTGAAACCATTAAAAGAACACCCAATAACTTATTGGGTACTGTACGGAGTATTTGAAATACGGGAAAGAAGTACCATTCAGGTAATATTTCCAAAGGAGTCGCAAATGGATCCGCCGGTTCACCAATCATTGACGGTTCTAGAACCGCTAAGCCCACGTTACACGCAATAGTACCTAGAATTACTACCGGAAAAATATATAAAAGATCATTGGGCCATGCGGGTTCTCCATAATAATTATGCCCCATCCCTTTAGCCAATTTAGCTCTTAATACAGGATCATTCAAATCAGGTTTTTTTGTTATTGGGATAGGTGAATTCTTAATTCTTATGGATCCATCCCCCGAAGGAACCGGACATGATAATTTTTAATCATCCGGCTCGAGCAAGAATCAAAGGAATAATGGAAATAGATCCGTATCAAATCTATATTTCATAGATATCCGTGCTATATATTAATATATAATAACTCGATGTAAGAAATGCCCGATTCAATTTTCCGAAGTTGCAATTATTCATTGCAAAGAATTAAGTTCTTACAGATAAATGCTCAATATCCAAGTGGGCTTACAAATTTGATCATGATCAAGTGCTTTTTGGATTGTCTCATGTCTTTTGATTGTTATTTATCCCCGCAACATTTTGATTTTATTACATACAAACAAAGTATTTACTTGTTACTAATAAAGTCTAACCTCTGTTCTTCCTTAGATCCCTTATTTCACTCCGATAGTATCATAGATCTGGATCAATGCATAGGAAATGAATGCATTTATATACTATAAATAAAATTAAAATTAAGTAAGTGGAATAGATACAACATTAGGTCGTGCCACATTGTTTATTCTATGCTTCTATTCTATGGAATCTTGCGGAGCCTACTCATACATGACATGATTCGGGTATGATCATAGAAAAAATTCTCCTCAAGTGAACCGGCATATCCCTGCTATGTAGGGGGACTTACGTGGTGGTTGGATGCGGAGACACATTTTATTTGGTTGTCAATTCCAACGTGGCAGATCAAATCATATATCTGCATGGCCCAATCAATAGTTCAAGTCACACACTCCCATAATCCATCTTCTCTTCAGAGAATCCACTTCAACTATTGTATTGGTATCAAATAAGAAATACAATACTTCAGAGTTGAAGAGAGGTATCCAACCAAATAACATGTCTTATTTTTCAATAATCCATATTTGTAGCAATGAAATACAAAACTATTTTTTATTCCTCCCCGAAATGATATATAATCAATTACAAATATATATGATATATTTTCTCTATAAAGGACCTGAAATACCTTGCTTACGTATCATTGGGAAGTGCATTAACATAAATACGGCAGTAAGAAGAGGCAATACAAAAGTGTGTAAACTATAAAAACGGGTCAAAGTGGATTGGCCCACACTAGCACTTCCGCGTAATAGCTCTACCAAAGGTAATCCTATTACGGGAATCGCTTCAGGTACGCCTGTCACAATTTTTACTGCCCAATAACCAATTTGGTCCCGAGGTAAAGAATAACCAGTTACACCAAAAGACGCAGTCAATACGGCCAGAATAACACCTGTAACCCAAGTTAATTCGCGAGGTTTTTTAAATCCCCCTGTGAGATACACACGAAATACGTGCAAGATCATCATAAGAACCATCATACTTGCTGACCATCGATGAACTGATCGGATTAACCAACCAAAGTTAGCCTCAGTCATTATGTATTGAACAGAGGAAAAAGCCTCTGTAACGGTTGGACGATAGTAAAAAGTCATAGCAAAACCTGTGGCTACTTGTACTAAAAAACAAGTAAGTGTGATCCCCCCTAGACAATAAAATATGTTGACATGAGGAGGAACATATTTACTAGTTATATCATCTGCAATCGCCTGAATCTCGAGACGTTCTTCGAACCAATCATATACTTTATTGGGATAGGTAACCAAAAAATAGACCCCCCCTGAGAACCGTATATGAGAATTTAACCTCGTACGGCTCAAGCAGAAACAACACAAATCAAATACGGATTTTAACGGATATGTAATAGAAAGTTCAAATTCAAATTAGCCACTTGATTCAATTTGTCCCAAAAATACCAAATAAAAAAAATCCGGAATCTCTTTTTTGTGATGATAATGCCAAAAATCTCAAGTTGGCTCCCTCGTTCCTCTTTATTCTTTATGTTAATTGTTAAAATAAAGGCCTCTTGAATCTTCTCTTTCCTATTATTTTTTATTTGTTCTTTTTTGTGTAATAATACAGATTGACTCTTGTTTTACTAGTTATTGATAGGAATTCCCTTGTTGAGACCCTGTCAATCAATTGACACCTCAGATTCATACTAGAACCACGATGATTTAATAAAGCCCACGCTAAACGCAAAGGTTCTGTGAGTAAGAACCATTTGATCATCACTTATCCAATTTCAATTTCAATGAATGGATGTTATTAATAATTCAAAAAATATAAAGAAATGGGTGTCCGTTGACCAAATTCAGTCTGAAGGAAGAAAAAGCGTTTAATTTATAAAATACCTATTTGCATTTTTTTTTTTTTTTTTTTGAGTCCGGTCGCGAGGTCTGACTAAATAGTAAGTATGAATCATAGTTCAAATATTTCTTTTCTTGATCTATTCTACAATATTCATATTCCGTGCTCCAGATACTAGAATAAATATCCGACGAGGTAGAATCATCTTGATAGAGATGACAGACTATTCTCTGTATTATCAATAGGATCAATTATAACAAGTCACACACTCATATTCCGGAAATACCGAAACAAAAAAATTTCACGGTCGAACTACCAGAATGAGAAATCTGAGTTTTAAGTGCGTTTTTATTTTTTTATTGAAAAACTAGAACTAGGACTTTATAGTCCTTAGGAACCTAATTCATTGAAATTCCATCCAATAAAACGGATGAATTATAAATTTCCAAAATGATAGATAAAAATATCGCAAACAGAGCCATTGCGACCCCCATAAGTGGTGTAGTCCCCCAGCCCGGAGCTACTTTACCATATTCCGAATTCAATGGTTTCAATAAACTTCCTATATTAGTTTGTCTTGGCCTAGATTTAGAACTATCCTCAACGGTTTGTGTAGCCATAAATCTTATTTAATGATTGGTTAAGATCTGTTGACTTTGTATACCATTTGGTTGTAGTTGTAAATAAACGATCTTATCGTAGATCCATTGTGATCCTTAAATTATCTAGAAATGGAAACAGCAACCCTAGTCGCCATCTTCATATCTGGTTTACTTGTAAGCTTTACTGGGTACGCCTTATATACCGCTTTTGGGCAACCCTCTCAACAATTAAGAGATCCATTCGAAGAACACGGGGACTAATTGAAGTAATGAGCCTACCAATGGTGGGCTCGTTACTTCAAATTAAGATGATCAAAAATTATTTTTTAGTCGGAACCTTAGGTGGTTCTCGAAAAAAGATAGCGAAAAAAATTATCCCTAAAGTCGAGACTAAGAGAAATGTATAAACCAATGCTTCCATAGATTTGATCGTGGTTTACAATTATAGCTTCCACACCTATTCATTTTGGATCATTTACTATAGTAAAGAAAGGGAAAGAATTAAAGATGGCGATTCAATCAAGTCACGATTTTTCTGGTACCTTATGTCATCAAAATGTCATCAAATAAAAAAAGTGGAGACGAAAGATATCAGAGTAATATTCTATCAGACTACTTGTCTTCTTGTAGTTGGATCTCCAAGCTTTTGGAATGCTCCAAATTCTACTTGAGAATCCAAATCTGGATCAATACCAGCAAAAACATCTCTGAACAAGGTTCTAGCGCCATGCCAAATGTGTCCGAAAAAGAAGAGCAAAGCAAATGTGGCATGCCCAAAAGTGAACCAACCCCTTGGACTGCTCCGAAAAACACCATCGGATTTCAAAGTAGCTCGGTCTAATTCAAAAATTTCACCTAATTGGGCGCGTCTAGCATATTTTTTCACAGTAGCAGGATCACTATAACTGACTCCATTGAGTTCGCCGCCATAGAACTCGACAGTTACGCCCACTTGTTCGACACTATACTTGGATTCTGCCCTTCTAAAAGGAACATCGGCTCTCACAATTCCGTCTCCGTCTACCAAAACTACGGGGAATGTTTCAAAAAAAGTGGGCATACGACGTACAAAAAGCTCGCGGCCTTCTTTATCTCTAAAGATGGGGTGTCCTAACCATCCAACAGCTATTCCATCCCCGCTGTCCATTGAGCCGGCTCTGAATAATCCCCCTTTTGCCGGATTATTACCAATGTAATCATAAAAAGCTAATTTTTCGGGGATTTTAGACCAAGCTTCCGAAAAACTCAGATTTTCAGCTAGTCCTGTGCCAACTCTTCGATATATTTCTTGCTGGAAGTATCCCTGATCCCACTGATAACGAGTGGGGCCAAATAATTCGATTGGGGTAGTTGCTGAACCATACCACATAGTTCCAGCAACAACGAAAGCTGCGAAAAAAACAGCAGCGATACTGCTGGAAAGTACAGTTTCAATATTGCCCATACGTAATCCTTTGTATAGACGTTGAGGCGGACGGACACTAAGATGAAATAAACCCGCTAATATGCCCAATGTACCCGCTGCAATATGATGAGAGGCTATTCCTCCCGAAACAAAAGGATCAAAACCTTCTGCGCCCCACGCTGGATTTACAGATTGTACTTTTCCAGTTAGCCCATAAGGATCGGACACCCATATTCCAGGACCATACAAGCCTGTTACATGAAATGCGCCAAAGCCAAAGCAAGCCAACCCTGAGAGAAATAAATGAATTCCAAAGATCTTGGGCAAATCCAAAGAAGGTTTTCCGGTACGTTCATCAGAGAATATTTCTAGATCCCAATACACCCAATGCCAAATAGCTGCCAAGAAGCACAAGCCAGAAAACACAATATGTGCCCCTGCCACACCTTCGTAACTCCAAATACCCGGATTCGGTATAGTTCCTCCTGAAATACTCCACCCACCCCATGAATTGGTTATTCCTAAACGAGTCATAAAGGGTATAACGAACATACCCTGTCTCCACATTGGATCAAGAACTGGGTCAGAAGGATCAAAAACTGCTAATTCGTATAGAGCCATCGAGCCGGCCCAACCAGAAACTAGAGCTGTATGCATTATATGGACAGAAAGCAACCGACCGGGATCATTCAATACGACAGTATGAACACGATACCAAGGTAAACCCATGGAAATACCCCTTTTTTATCAAATATCAAAGAAAAATAGACACTATGTAACTTTATCGCATTGGAAAAGACTATACTATGTTATGTACCTAACCTTTTCAGTAGATTTTGTATGAGAAAGGGTTAAGATTTATTTCGTTCCATTGAAAATAACGGAACAATTTTGTTCGTAAGAACAAAGAGAAGCAGATCTATTCTATACTCGATAAGTACCAATACGCAATGGGGGTTGGGCCCCCTTTTTTTGTAGAATGAATGCGTAGATACTTGTTTATCATTCAAATGATCGACCCGCTCGTGAAAATTATTTATTCATTCTGTCTTCTTCCGGAAATATTCACCCAATCCATGTATCCAATTTATGTTTAAAATAGAATAAACATAAAAAAATGAAGACAATAAATTCATTGGTACGTTTCCATATTAAAGTGAAGTATAGTACTTAACTTTTTTCTTTAATTTAATGCCCGTTGGTGTTCCAAAAGTACCTTTTCGGAATCCTGGAGAGGAAGACGCAGTTTGGGTTGACGTATAGTGCGGCTTGTCAGATATATTAGGTCATATGGGGTTTACCCGTTGTCTCCACCGATCGGGATATCCTCCGTTTCGCCCAAGAAATATTGATTGAACCATCAATTATTCGGAGCGTGAAGTGCAATTAGATCAATTTATATTGGGGATCAATATTATTAAGAATTTATGGTTAACTTGTAACGATAAAATAAAGTATCCAGGCTCCGTTCAGAAAATATAAAATTGGTAATATATATGATTACTATTTGTATCATAAACATTCTTTATTTATATTTAATTTATGCTTTCTATATATTATTTAGGAGTGATCTCAAATTGCCATTCAATAGCATGGAATAATTTGAGGGAAAGCATGAAATGAAACATAAAAAAAAATAAGCGGTACTGAGATAATTTGCCCTATATGTGCAAATAGAATTTGGACAAATCTTTACCCGGAGTAGAACACGAACCTAAAAGAATTGAAAGGGTCTATTCAAGAACAAGAAAATGCCATCGTGATTTGAATTTCGATGAAATAATACATCAATGAGAGGTTAGTTTAATAAGTTCAATAATTTTTTTTGATAAGGAAGAGAAAGGGAACCAAAACTCATGTTTTTGAAAAATCGAAGAAAAGCCCTTCTTTAGAAAAAGAAAAACCTGTTATAAAAAATAAATGAAGACTAGAATTGATACATTGATTGATTTTTTTTTTTTCGCAATTTTTTGAACCGTATGCATCCAAAGGTGCACGTATGGTTCCTAAGGGATACAATTTTGTCCTAATCAACCGACTTCATCGAGAAAGATTACTTTTTTTAGGCCAAGAAGTTGATAGCGAGATCTCCAATCAACTTGTGGGTCTCATGGTATATCTCAGTATAGAAGATAATACTAGGGATTTTTATTTGTTTATAAACTCTCCCGGCGGATGGGTAATACCAGGAATAGCCATTTATGATACTATGCTATTTGTGCCACCCGATGTACATACAATATGCATGGGATTAGCTGCTTCAATGGGATCTTTCATTCTGGTTGGAGGAGAAATTACCAAACGTCTAGCATTCCCTCACGCTTGGCGCCAATGAGTTAAAAAAAAAAGACTATGCCTTCGCCATATCGAATATAAATAATCGAATTAGGAAAAATTAAGTAATAATAGCATGGCACTTTGAGTTCGATATGAACAAACCATTATTGTTTTTTATAACCTGAGATTTTGTATCGAGATAGTAGTATGAAATAACCTTTATTTGCGATTTTATCTTATGTGTCGGGAGGACATTTTAGCGTCACAAATCATTTTTTCCTTATTTGATCATATCAGAAAGACACTTTGGGATTGCCAAATCACAAACTAGATAAATATATAAATATCTAATATAAAGCAACAGAACCATCATAGTATTTTTTTACTCTTATGATAAAGAAGGATGGCAAATGGATTATTCAACGATCCGGCTGGATCGGATAGATTCTATTTCTTTCCCTCTTCTCTGGAGGAGGGGGTTAGTAAATTCCATTGCAGAGCCGTATGCAATGCACAAAAGGTGCCTGTACGGTTGTTCAATTCTCTTTTTTTCTTCTTTTTTTATCCCTTTAATTTAAATCCCATCATGCGAGATAGAAGAACCATTCATGATGTTATCTCAATATCATCAGGGTTATGATTCACCAACCTGCTAGTTCTTTTTATGAGGCACAGGCAGGAGAATTTATCCTGGAAGCGGAAGAACTCCTGAAACTTCGCGAAAACCTCACAAAAGTTTATGTACAAAGAACAGGCAACCCTTTGTGGGTTATATCCGAAGACATGGAACGAGATGTTTTTATGTCGGCAACAGAAGCCCAAGCCCATGGCATTGTAGATCTTGTAGCGGTTGAAAATGAAAATACTTCGGATTTCGTATAAATCCATGATTCCGTTTTCTTTTCAACCATAATTCGAATTTTACACGATTTGATATCTTATATTGAATCGAAATAATTAATAATCATCAATCAAAAATCAGGTTAAGATCGATCTAAACCAACCCATTCTATAATATAATTTTATATATCCGACATGCCAACTATTAAACAACTTATTAGAAACACAAGACAGCCAATAAAAAATGTCACGAAATCCCCCGCTCTTCGAGGATGTCCTCAGCGTCGAGGAACATGTACTAGGGTGTATGTGCGACTCGTTTAGATCATGAGCTCGAGCAAATGAGACAATTTTTCCAGTATCAATGATTAATACCAATGAATAGATAGAGTAAAAGAACGCTATTTACTATCTAAAATGGGGATATATTATATACCCTTATTGTTTCTTGTATATTGTGTATGGAATTTATGGTTTTCATTGGTGCAAATCCAACTACCTCAATTTGAGATGAGAAGCAATTCTCCATTGGTAGCAAATGGTTATCCATTAAGCGGAGGAAATGGTATTATAAGGATAAGAAGCAAAACAAAAAGGTTATGCCCATATTCTTGAAAGAACGGACTAACAGGGTCAGCTACCTAGCCAACTTTCATAATTAAATGCCGTCACTGTATGGATAGCTCTTACTGTGAAAAAGGCCTATTACTGTATAATTAATGGGTAGAGCCCAAGAATGTTAACTATACAAGTTAACAATACCATTTGATTAAATGAGAGATGAGGCTCCGGCGCATAGAGAGGGCCTCACCGTTTAAGAAGTAACCATAGAAACGAAGGAACCCACTATTTTTTTGTATAGTATTTGGTAGAATTTCTTAGTTCCAGGTGAACCAAATGTCTGGCCTGGAAAGAATAAAACTAAAAAATAGTGGTTGGGAAGGTCATAGTAGCAAAAGCCATTGGAATTTATATTTTATATATCGGAATAATCCGTTTTGTTATTAACCGACCGGGGGGACAAATAATGACTGAAAGAAGAGAATTCAATTAGTTATTCATTAAAGTTTAATTTGATTCAATGACCAGAGTTAAACGAGGGTATACAGCTCGGAGACGTCGAACAAAAATTCGTGTATTTGCATCAACCTTTAGAGGGGCTCATTCAAGACTTACGCGAACAATTACTCAACATAAAATGAGAGCTTTGGTTTCCTCTCATCGAGATAGGGGCAGGCAAAAGAGAAATTTTCGTCGTTTGTGGATCACTCGGATAAATGCAGTAACTCGCGAGAATAAAGTATTTCATAGTTATAGTCGATTAATACACAATCTGTACAAGGGGCAATTGCTTCTTAATCGTAAAATACTTGCGCAAATAGCTATATCAAATAAGAATTGTCTTTACATGATTTCCAATAAGATCATAAAATAAAGGAAACTATAAAGTAATATACAGGAATGATTGAACAAGAATTCCCCGGAGAATGAACTCCGGGAAGATAGAATAAACTAAATTGAGATAAAATTAAGATAAGAAAAGTAGGTAGGAATGAACGAACATGCTTCAATAAAAAAAATTGCTTATCCCCCTTTTTTTGTTTCTTATAAGACAAGAATTAAACCTGGATTCTGGGTCTTTTCGAGCAAAACATCCAATCCATTTGAGCTTGAATTCCAATCGGAGTTTTGAGTCAATTGAGGAATATGCCTATTTATTTCTGGCTCTAGGACCCGCAGTTCTAGGGATCGACTCGGTTCTCTCAAATTGTTTCTCATTATTAAGAAAAGGTAACGAAGATAAAATACGAGCTTGTTTTATAGCAATAGTAATTAATCGTTGTTGTTTCAAGGTCAATTTATTTATCCGTCTAGATAATATTTTTCCTTGTTCACTAATAAATCGACTAATTAAACTCATGTTTCTATAATCAATTCGATCCCCCGAGACAATTGGGGGCAAACGCCGACGAAAAGAGAGCTTGGATTTACGAAAAGGTTGCTTAGATTTATCCATGGTTTATTCCTTATTTCTAAAATTCTATTTCTTTATTAATTTAAGATCCGGCCAAAGTGGGGTTTTATTTGTATAATTTCTAATTTTAATATAATTTGTATTATATTATGATTATGTTATATGTTCTTCCTCTTTCTGCTCTTTGAGTTGGAATGAAAAGATTGCACATATGTTCCGTTCGATCTATTTCTTTATTTCCCCATGAATCGTATGCCTGTGACAATAACGACAAAATTTTCTCAATTCTAATCGACTGGGTGTATTGTGTCGATTCTTTTGAGTAATATATCTAGAAATACCCGGCGATTCTTTATTGACACCATTTCGGGCACAACAACAAGTACATTCCAAAATAATTATGACCCTTACATCTTTACCCTTGGCCATGAACCCCCTTTGGATCGACTTAACTTTTCTATTTTCGATCTGAAAATAATAAAGAACAAAAAATTAATAGAAGTTACTAATTTGAAATTAATTTTAAAAAGATTTCATTGTAATTAATATTAATTAATTCAATTAATTTAAGAGTAATAATGAAAATTAAATAGATTGAATATATATATATTTTTTTTATTTAATTTTATTTAAATATCAATTATATATTATAATATTATATATAATTTTAAGTAATACAATTTTTTTCTAACTATCAATTATTCCTATACTAATACCAATATTTCAGTTATGTATCTTCTTTACTGTGTTATGATTTCGTGGAGCCTCTCCTAGACTGGACCCGCATTTCTATTTATGTTTTTCCAAATATAATTTTATTAGATCAACTTTTTGCTTGGGTTTAATACATTTTTTTTTTTTTTTTTTTTATTTTTTGCATATCAATAATCAAAAAAAAGGAAATGACAAGGCGTCTGGGAATAAACGATTAATCTCTATCAATAGACCTGCTAAAGACCCAAACCATAGAGTACTTAGCACAGGTGCCGTGGAGAGATATGTTTTTATATCTCGCATTGAAAATCCTCCTTTTTATTGTTTATTGTAAAACTATAGACATAGATTATATATATGAGCAGATGTCGTAGTTCAAGATAATTTGTATTTTTTTTTATGCAGAATTCCTAACTAAAATGGATATGTACAATGAACGAGTCAATGTTCTTGTCCTTAAAAAAAAGCCTGAGTGTTATCGATTAATATTAATTTTTTTATGCGTTTAGGTTTTAGATGTATATAATATAAATACAATATTTTAATATAATTAATAAAGTCTAAAATCAAGAAGAAAATAAAAATGTGGAAAACAAGACAAGGATTTTGTACAATGACATTGTAAAACAATTTTTAAAAGGGATGTAGCGCAGCTTGGTAGCGCGTTTGTTTTGGGTACAAAATGTCACGGGTTCAAATCCTGTCATCCCTACCTATTACTTCTACTAATGGGCAGTAACGGGAGATTACTCGAGATTGATTAAATTTTAAAATTGGCTATATAATCTTTAATTTTTGCATACTATACTAGGTGTTTGCAAGATATTTTTGGGTACATAGAAATTTTTTTTTTTTTTACAGTCGTATCCCCTGTAATAAGAAAGCGCTCTTAGTTCAGTTCGGTAGAACGCGGGTCTCCAAAACCCGATGTCGTAGGTTCAAATCCTACAGAGCGTGATGTTATGTCGAATCACATACAATAAAATAACTTAATAAACTTAAATTTGACCTCCTTTCAAGGAAAGGAGTAGGAGGTCAATCAAAAAATATATTTTTCAATCAAAGGTCCAATTGATCACCACGTCTGTATTGTAAATATGCAGTTACGAATAATCCTGCCAAAGTAATAGGAATTAGGCCTAAAACGATTCCAAATAAAAAAACTTCAATCATTTCTATTTTTTGTTTGAGAGAATAAAAAGAGAGGTAAGATCTATCCCTAAATATTAATCTTAATTGTTCGCGAATCTCAATAACCGAGAATTGGCAATTCCCGCGCCCGCGGGACTATGGAAGACCTGGCATTTAAGAGAAATACTTATTTTTATAAATTGTTCATTCAATTTATTTCAAATAAGTCGTATCTTGTTCAAACCAATCAATAGAGCTGAGGTTATAGTTGAAGCAGCTAATAGAAAACCGAAATAACTAGTTATAGTAGACATGAAAGGGCTAAATTAGATATGTTCTTTTACTACATATGTTGATAAAACACTTACCTAAGTTTCAATTTTCCCAGATACGACAGTAAGAAAAACTATTGACAGTAGACAATATTAACTTAGTTCCATCTTAATTGATCAGTCATTATAGATAGCACTAAAAAAGATAGAATTACATAGTAGAAAAAATCGATTGCTCTGATGTGACATCAACCGGTCATGTGATTCCAAATCAACAGATTCATTGTGCAATTCGTGAGTTGAGTGAAAGTAATAAAAACTCTATCGTATAACTAAAAAAAAAAAAAAAAGAATAATTGGATTTTAAAATAATTTCAATTTGAATCATTTATTTTCAATAGGATTTAACCCACTTTCTTTTCAATCGGACGGCCCAGGCCCGATACCTCCTTTTTATTTTTTTCATTTCGGGTCCAACTCGATTTGAAGATGAGCAACTTCCAGTATCTTTTTAGCTTCTACACTCTGTCTTTCCATATCATAGAGTTCTATCTTTGTAGTTCAGTCAAAAAATAACCTTGCTTTGGCAACAACGGTTGTTGCATCGCCAATATTCTGTATATTGATTGTTCTAACTATTTTCGGTTTTTTCATCAAACACACTATCATATCATAATCTATGTTATTATTTATTGTATTATGTATTGTATGACCAACTAAGCTAAGTAAATGAAAGTATTCTAAACAAAAAAATATTTAACCATAAAAAGGGTTTATAAATTTTGCATATAATTGAATTGTGTAAATATGATAATATCTTTACATGAATTAGTTAAAACCCATGGATTCACACTTTCTCAAGATCTTGACTTTCTATCTCTATCTATTACGAAACCCATAATGGAAACCTTGAAATATTATAAATAATTTGAGGAATTTTATATTGTATT